TTTCTACGGTAGCACCGTGAATAGCGCATAGTAGGGCGGCGCCCAATACACCAGCAACTCCCATCATATGAAATGGGTTTAATGTCCAATTATGAAACCCTTGGAAAAATAGAATGAATCGAAATATAGCTGCTACACCAAAACTAGGCGCAAAGAACCAACCAGACTGACCTAGTGGATAAATCAGGAATACAGAAACAAAAACAGCAATTGGACCGGAGAATGCGATTGCATTATAAGGGCGCAATTGAACAGATCGAGCAAGTTCAAATTGACGTAACATAAAACCTATTAATCCGAAAGCACCGTGGAGAGCAACAAAAGTCCACAGACCACCCAATTGACACCAACGGGTAAAATCTCCTTGTGCTTCAGGACCCCATAGTAACAACAAAGAGTGTGCTAAACTATTAGCAGGAGTAGAGACTGCCGCAGTTAAGAAGTTACAACCTTCCAAATAGGAACTTGCCAATCCATGAGTATACCATGAAGTTACAAAGGTGGTACCTGTGAACCAACCCCCCACGGCAAAATAGGCGCAAGGAAAGAGCAATAGACCGGACCAACCCACAAAAACAAAACGGTCCCTCCGTAACCAGTCATCCATAATATCAAATAAATCATTTTCATCTTTGGTAAATTTACCAAGAGCTATAGTCATAGTGATCCTCCTATTCAACTACTTCAACCATTTCCGAACACCCCCTAGCATTTTCTGGGATGGAACCTTCGAGGATTTTTTCATTTTATATATGATATGATTTCTCGAAGACTGTCCCTTCTTTTCTACTGGGTTTCGAATAGAAAAATACTTTTTTTGTCGATTGATATTTAATCTAGGTCAAATCCATTAACTTAATTGGGTTATTCCTTTCTATTCTAATAAATTCCTTAAGTCATGAAGTCATGACGCGGGAATTGTCTTATGACTCGTAAATCCGATAAATAAATTTTTTAAAGAACTATTCCAGAAACAAATGAAATGATCGCTTTTATCACTTTTGTTACCAGCAGATCCCCAGACATACTACTCTCCTTTTATCAAATAATATTATTCTTGAATCTTGTTCGTGAAATAAAAAAAAAAGTTTTATATATTCTTCTAATTTGTATGTCTAGGAAACTACTATAGGATCATATTTTTACTTTCTATTTTACTTTAATTTCTTTTATTGTCTTCTTTAGTTGTATTTTTCTTTCGTTCAGATTAAAAAAATTACAAAGTATACCTTTTTTGCAGATCGAGGTAAGAAATTCGAATATTTTTTTATCTATCTATCAGATTTTTTAATATTATATGGAGTTTTATTAAAAATAATATATTCTTAAGTGAAAGTTTCGTCCATTAATTGCTTTAAAAATCTAGTATGCATAGATATGAAAATTAAATATTTGATACTCGAAGTCATGATTTGATGGATTTTTCTATTTTTTTTATAGATATCTCATATATCTCATATCTTAAAGAAATAATAGAAATGTAATTTGATCTTTTCTTGTATTCGGAAAAAAGATATTTTTAAAGTAAAATGACTTATATGTTGGAACTTAGAATAGAATAAACCCTTCTGCGTGGAGAAGAGGAGTATCAATTTATTCCTAGGAACAATAAGATTTAATCCGAAATATTGAAAGATTCTTGCGGAGTCCGAACTAAAGAGATATTAAAAACAAAAAAGATCCACTGTTCGAATTTCATTTCTATCCAATTTGAATATCAGAATAGTGGATATAGTTATGATTCAATAGGTTAGGTCCACTTACTTTTTTTTAGAATCTTTCCCATTTTTTGATTGGAATAATAGAAAATAGGATAGGAATATCTTACAATTAAAGGAAATATCACAGTCTAAAAAAATATATATATATAGAAAAGAATTATATAGAAAAGAATACTCTTTCACTTTCTAACTAGAATGAGTTTACTCTATTCGAATTCATTCGAATGATAACAATAATTTAATAGAATAAAAACTCGATTTTTTAATGAAATTCAACTATTCCTTAAGTTTTTTTTTTACAAAGAGAAACTTCTTACAAATATCAAGAATATCTCTATTCTTCCTTCAAATCGGAATACTACTGTTGTCATTTTTTGACAAAAAAGCCCCTTATCGGATTTGAACCGATGACTTACGCCTTACCATGGCGTTACTCTACCACTGAGTTAAAGGGGCTCCATTTGAGTCAATTCCCGAATTAAGGAACCATCCAATATGGATATGAGTTTAGTACATCTATTTGTTACTGCATATACTCAAATTATATATTATATATATAGAATAAATCTATTTTTTGTACATAGCAACTTTTTAACGAACAATAAATTGGATTTACCTAGTGAGTATAGTTAAAAAAATGATTTTTTGATATTGGATTTGATAAATATCAATGGAATGGATTTTTTCAAAACCGATTCGAATTGAAATCATCTTCATCATAACACAAAATTCATTTCATTGATACATGTACCCACTAATTCAATCTTCTTAACACTGAATGAAAGTGAAAGAAATGAGGTGTTAATGCCGCGCCTGTTCCAGAAAATCAATCATTCCCTGAAAGGATTCTCTCTTTCTTTTGTTTTCTTTCGCATTCTTTTTTTATAGATTGGTGATTGGAATGAACAATTTCGAAATCGAAATGATATTTTAAGGAATTCTGAAAGATCCTTCTGATCGAATCATATCATTCCATTATATTGACAATTTCAAAAAACTGTTCATACTATGTATGAACATAGTAGAATGGAGGTCGGACAAGTATGCCCCCATCGTCTAGTGGTTTAGGACATCTCTCTTTCAAGGAGGCAACGGGGATTCGACTTCCCCTGGGGGTAGGGTACTACAAAAGGAAATTGATCAGGGATTATCAATAAAGACTAAAATTGATTCTTCGTGGGTCGATGCCCGAGCGGTTAATGGGGACGGACTGTAAATTCGTTGGCAATATGTCTACGCTGGTTCAAATCCAGCTCGGCCCAAAAATTTGCTGATCCACCATGAAATGATATAACCCATTTGGTGTTCTCTGAAAATCACCAATGGGCTCCCATACAGAAGAATAAAATCTCGAGTGCTATTTATTTTTTCCACAAATTCGGATTTTGAAAAATTCCTATCGGGATTTAAAAGTATAAAGTCTTAGGAAAGGATTAAAGTAAAAAAAGAGTCTTTGTTTGTTTCCTTGTTTCCTTGATTCATTGATTTTTCAATCAAGTTAGCAATAAGGAACGGATTGCGAATAATCCGTGTCGATCTCGCTAAAGTGCAGACCCATAAAAATATCAATATATAAGTCTGCCTCTTTCAGTTACAGTACAGGGGTTCGAATCTAAAATAGAAAAACAAAGGGTTTGAATGAAATAGTAAGAATATGTATGCTATACAACTTTTTCCCTGGGATTGTAGTTCAATTGGTCAGAGCACCGCCCTGTCAAGGCGGAAGCTGCGGGTTCGAGTCCCGTCAGTCCCGATGGATACAAATCCAAAAAATATCAATTGATTTCGTATGTGAAAGGGAATAAAAAAAAAAAAAAATCTCATTTCTAACAGGGATTCCTTTTTTCTTTTTTAGTTTAAGGTAAAGGTTCGGACGAAGAAAGAAAAAGGAATTTTTCATTGCATCAGAAAGGAATTTTTTTTTATTTGGTATGGATAAAAGATCTTCCTATGTTATACTATTTAATTCTCGACGATGAATTGATTTGATAGCTCAGATATTGTTATTCGTGATATTGATCCGATTTTATATCATCGAGATAAAATTTATACCACTGAATTTACTGACGAAAGATTTTTCATTTCTATGGGATTAAATCCCGAAGTATTTATTAGAAATAAAAGAGAAAGAAAACATAGAGATTATGGAAGTAAATATTCTCGCATTTATAGCTACTGCACTCTTCATTCTAGTTCCTACTGCCTTTTTACTTATAATTTACGTAAAAACGGTAAGTCAAAGTAACTAATTTTAATTAAACATGACTTCTGATTTCTTATCAATGCGATGACAATGATTGAATAAAGAAAAAAGGGTTTCCATTTCGGGTCTTTCTTTTAAATAAAATGATCAGACTACAATCAGCAGAATTCTATGAAATCCATATAGTATAGTAGAAAGAAATAGATTTGATTTCTTTCTACTATACTATCTATTACGGTATGGTAAAAATGGAATGTTTTACTTAAAAAAAAAAAAAGAAGTTTAATATGGATGGACTAATTTAAATATTTCTTATTTCTTTTCATATGGGTATATCTATAGATGTCAATTCCATAGTGTCCACATTTTTTCTTTGTTTGATCTAATCTATTATATTTGTATTCGTTCCAATCAATCTGAAATAATCAAAAATACATTTTTATTCTTATTATTTGAATTTTTAGATTTCACATTCTTTTCATAATCCCGATAAATAATAAAATAAAATAAAAAAATCTTTTTATTTTTAGTATTCCAAAAAAATGAATTGATTAAATTGATTAAATAATTGACAACTGATCAGGGGATTCGATGAAAAAGTTTTTCATATTTAGAAAAGATTGGTGGTAACCAGTTCATCGAAATAGAAATCTTAAAAAGAATTAAGTTTGGAGTAGTAATCCGTTTCCAATTATCTGTATTCCCGGGACAATAAGATGGGAACAATTCAAATATTTGTTTGATTTAAAGAGTATTTTTTTTTTTTTTTTTCAATATTATATTACACCACTGGAATACAATAGAGTTTCAAAATGAAGTATCGAATTGCATTTCATTAATTAGTATTAATAAAATAACAAAATTCAATAGTTAAAAAATGGAAGAACTTAGCTATAAAATAATTGAGACATTTTGATCCCTTAACTCAATTAGTAGTCCTCTTAGAGTCCACTTCTTCCCCATACTACAAGGGAAAGGGAAAATGTAAAAACTACCATTAAACCAGCCCAAGCAAGACTTACTATATCCATGTAAATTTTGTCTCCTATCTCTATCAATATGAAGAAATTTTTTTATTATTGTTTACTCATTTTTCTTGTATTATTTTCGTTTTTATTTTTCACTAAAAATTTTATAATATCTTATAATAATAGTGGAATCCCTGGTACAGAGTCAAAAAAAGATTCCGTCATAACACCATTGACGAAACATCCAATTAGAACATCTAACAAGTTCTTACCTGATTTCTAGTAGAATTAAAAAATATTAAATTAAGCATAAATAAAAAATATCCTTAATAAAAAATATAGAATAGAATCAAGATAGATTTCTTTGCATACTCAGACTCTTATTTGCATCTCTTATTTCCATTTGATTGTCTCCCGATTCGTTCTCTAAAACAATTGGAAAACATCCTCTAAAATTCTTTTACTAGAGATTACAAAAAAATGGATTCTTTTTGAATTGGATTTTTTTATTAATATTATTATATAATTATAATAATAATAAAAAAAGAAATCTAATTAGATATTCAATTTCATTAATCTAATCTAATTAATATGGAATAAATGAAGAAGCATTCATATACTTTACCATAAGTTTGTATACAAGGTTTTTCTTCAACACCTTCCCTAACTTAAAATGGAATTATATTCCCCATCCGACCTATCCCTATCCAATCTAATTAAAGACCAAATAAAGTAGATGAACACTACAATAGTAGTGAAATAAAAGGACTATCATTTCAAGATTGATCTATTCCTTTTCACCCCTCTAATGAATTTTTCGTTGAATCTGAGACGAAAATATTTACAACATTTTAGAGAACAAACTTCCCGATGCTTAGAATTTAGCATCAAACTAGTCCCTTATTTCTACACTAGCTTGCGCTGGAAAAAAAGAAAAAGTTTTCTATATCAACAAAACGAAATAAACTATTTGAATTCTCTTATCGATCAGGCGACACCCGGATTTGAACTGGGGAAAAAGGATTTGCAGTCCCCCGCCTTACCACTCGGCCATATCGCCAAAATAATACAAAAAAATATATCCGAATACCCCTCCTCCTCTCAAAAAAACAAAAATGGGTTTCTAAAATTCTTTTTTTTGATGTGTTTGTATCTTAAATTCCGTTTTCTTTAATCCCCTTTTTCTATTGAAAACAAATGTATACCTTTCAGTCACAAAAGAAAAGTAAAAATTTCAGCACAAATAGCAACCGTTAACTACAAATTCCTTAATCATTCTTGAATCTTAATCTATTCTTTCTTAATGTCTTTCTTAATGAGAAAAAAATAGAAATTGATACATAACCAATCAATATTATTATTTTTTTTTTTGTTTTTTAATCCTTCTCTATTTCAATTATAACAGCAACTGTTAATATATGTCAACCCCAGAACATGCATTTTCGTTGTTACACATACCTATATTATAGATTATAGGGAATTTTCGATAAATTCTCGTGCTTTCATTTTTTTGCCAATTTTTCATTAAATAGATTGATGAATAAATAGAAAATATAAATGAACACAACATAACGCTGTCCCGAACAAATAGGACTGCAATAAAGTAAGAGACATATAGAGATAGCTATAGCTGAAGTTAGATCTATGCATGTTTAATAAATCCAAGTCTTTTTATGCACTGCAATCGTATTCTCAAATTCGAAAAAAAAAAAAATAAATTGTATATTTTTTCTGATTATTTTATTTTTGATATCTTTATCTCATGGAGCCGAACAAATCCTGAATTCATTTTTTGGGGTATCAATCGAATTAGAATTATGTAATAACATACTATACTACTACTATAAAATACCCCAAGTCTAGGTGAAATTTATCAATTTGTTTCGATTTATATTACAAGTTAGATTCTATTTGTTTGTTTTGTTGCAAATTCCAATTTGAGTATAAAATCTCCTGTTTTCATAATAGGTATTTCATAGACGTAGTTAGGTAAAATTTCATGTGATTCAGTAAAGTAAAAAGACCAGAAATTCCATTATTGCTAAATCGATTCATGTGATTCAATGAAGAATGACAGCAAATCATGGGATATTTTCTATAAAATAAAAGGGGAAATTGAAAATGCTTGGGGTTGGGAATGAAGGAATGTCTACACTACCCGGATTGAATCAAATACAATTTGAAGGGTTTTGTAGATTCATTGATCGGGGCTTAACAGAAGAACTTTTTAAGTTTCCAAAAATTGAAGATACGGATCAAGAAATTGAATTTCAGTTATTTGTGGAAACATATCAATTGGTAGAACCCTCGATAAAAGAAAAAGATGCTGTATATGAATCACTTACATATTCCTCTGAATTATATATATCCGCGGGATTAATTTGGAAAAACAGTAGGGATATCCAAGAACAAATTATTTTTATTGGAAACATTCCTCTAATGAATTCCCTGGGAACTTCTATAGTAAATGGAATATACAGAATTGTAATCAATCAAATATTGCAAAGCCCTGGTATCTATTATCGTTCAGAGTTGGACCATAACGGAATTTCAGTCTATACTGGCACAATAATATCAGATTGGGGGGGAAGATTAGAGTTAGAAATTG